ATAAATTAAAGCAAAAAAAAAAGATGAAATCATTCCAATTCCAATGGACTTCAACAAATAAAAAACTTATTCTTAGGTAAATCAATTACGAAATGTTTTTGTATAATGACCAATATCTGTTTTACATCTTCTATGCGAAAATGTTCAATTTTCATAAGATCTTCTTGACTCTTATTCAAAAGGTCTAATAATGTATGTATATTGGACCTTTTGAGGCAATTATAGGTCCTCGAAGGCAATTCTAATTGGTCAATAAAAAAACATTTCAATTCGATTTCGTTTTTTTTTCTTAGTTTATCCAATCCATCATGAAAAGTGAAAAAGGGTAAAGTAACCCTATTTTGATTGTCCTCTACATTTTTATCTTGTTCTTCTGCATGTAGAAACGGAATAAATAAATCAATCAAATTACGGGAGGCTTCGTAAAGTGCTTCTTTAGGAGTTAAACTTCCATTCGTCCATATTTCGAGAAAAAGTATCTCTTGTTTTTCATTCCCATTACTATAAGAATGAATACTATGATTTGCATTTCGAACAGGCATGAATACAGCATTTATTGGATAACTTCCTTCTTCAGCGTTATTTGGTGTTTTCATACGATATCCTCGATTACTCTCGATTTGTAATCCAATACAAAAATCAATTGGTTCCGTCAGGCTAGCTATATGCTGTGTAGTATCAACGATTTCCACAGAAGGTGGTGAGATGATGTCTTGAGCAGTTACATATCCAGGACCCTTGACGCAAATAGATGCGTCGCGAGTTCCATACAGATTACTTTTCAATACAATTTCTTTCAAATTCATTAAAATTTCATGTACGGATTCTTCAATACCTTCTATGGTAGAATATTCATGTGGTATCTTTTCAGATTTTGCGCGTGTAATACATGTTCCTTCTATTTCTCCAAGCAAAGCTCTTCGCATCGCAATGCCTATTGTATCAGCTTGACCTTTCATAAGCGGAGACAGAATAAAACGTCCATAATAAAAACGCTTACTGTCTTCTCTTGATTCAACACACTTCCACTGTAGTGTCTGAGTAGATACTGCTACTTCTTCTCGAAACATAGTCATATTATTTGATCCGATTATTTAATCATTTCTTTCTCTTGAAATTCGTTCAATTCTCAATTCTTATTTCTATATACGCCTTTTTTTAGGAGGCCTACACCCATTATGTGGCATAGGGGTTACGTCTCTGACAAAACTTAATAGTATACCACTTCTACGAATGGCTCGTAGTGCTGCATCTCTTCCAAGACCAGGACCCTTTATCATAACTTCTGCTCGTTGCATACCCTGATCTACTACTGTACGAATAGCGTTTGCGGCTGCGGTTTGGGCAGCAAACGGCGTCCCTCTTCTTGTGCCCTTGAAGCCGCAAGTACCGGCGGAGGACCAAGAAACAACCCGACCCCGTATATCTGTGATTGTTACAATGGTATTGTTGAAACTTGCTTGAACATGAATAACCCCTTTTGGTATTCGACGTCCAGTCTTACGTGAACTAATGCGCCCACTCCTACGTGAGCCAATTCTTGTTATGGTTTTTGTCATATTTTATCATCTCCTAAATATGAGTCAGAAATATACGTATATTTTATTTTCATGTCAAAATGGGTCCTTTATTTGTTTGTGTATTGAGTCCTTTGGAGAGTCTCTTTTAATAAAAAATTTATCCCTGTCTCTGTTTATGCCTCGGGTTGAAACAAATTACTCTAATTCGTCCCCGCCTGCGGATCAGTCGACATTTTTCACAAATTTTACGAACGGACGCCCTAATTTTCATATTTGTTTCTCCTTAATTTTATTTGAATTTTGAATCTACTCCTTCGAAGAAAAGAAAATAAGTCTCTTGAAATTTTTAACCTCCGATTGTATCCGAACGAGAGGAATGTTGAAAAGTCACTACGAACCCGAAACATACCATTGGAAAGTGATTCAGTAATTAAACCTTTCATGAATCCATTTTTGTTCTTTCATTCCAGGTAACCCCTTTAATTATCAACTCATGGAGTAGGAGTGATATTAGACAACCCTTCCTCTTTTTTCAAAAAAAAAATAGGAAGTTTTCCTACGGATGCAATTCGTAGATCATAAAGATCACCATATATATAACAAAATTTCTCCCCCGATTCCTTCTAGTCGAGCCTCTCGGTCTGTCATTATACCTCGAGAAGTCGAAAGAATTACAATACCCATTCCTCCTAAAATCCTAGGAATTCGTTGATGGTTGGAATAGATTCGTAGGCCGGGTCGGCTGATACGTTTTAAAACAGTTCTATATGGCCCTTTTCTATTCCTTCTATGTCGCAGAGTTGAAACCAAGAAATATTTCTTGCTTACTCGATGTTTTCTCACATTTTCGATAAAGCCTTCGCGTAGAAGTATTTTAACAATGTTTTCAGTGATATTTGTAGATGCTATTCGAACCGTTCCTTTTTTATCCATGTCAGCATTTCGTATAGAAGTTATTATTTCGGCAATAGTGTCCCTACCCATGATGAACTATAATTATTGGTGCCTCCGGGTTTTTATATAATCAGCATGCTCTACTCTTTTTTTTTCATGAATTATTAAAGGTATATGCGTGAGAAACAATCTACTAATGCATTCTACTAATTAATGGAATCTAATTCAGTTCAGATATCTTACTATGAACCTCCCTTTTTTTATGTTTTATTATGTTTTCATCTATTAGTATTTATTTAGAATCTATTTATAATACCTCAGGAGCTAATGAGACTATTTTAGTAAAATTCAACTGTCTCAATTCCCGAGCGATCGCACCAAAAACTCGAGTTCCTTTGGGATTTCCTTCTTGATCAATGACAACTGCTGCATTGTCATCATATTGTATTATCATACCATTGTCACGTTTGAGTTCTTTACATGTACGTACAATTACAGCTCTGATCACTTCTGATCTTTGTAGAGGCATATTGGGAACTGCTTCTTTGATTACAGCAACAATAACGTCACCAATATGAGCATATCGGCGATTACTAGCTCCTATGATTCGAATACACATTAATTCTCTAGCCCCGCTGTTGTCCGCTACATTTAAATAGGTCTGAGGTTGAATCATATCATTCTTATTATTTTTCTCTTTTTTCTTTCAATGCTAACTAACTAAAGGGCGAAGAAAAAAAGAAGAAAGATTGTTTGTCCAGAAATAAAAAAACTGCGGTTTTTTCATCACAAGGCCCCTTTCCTTTCGTTCCATATCCCTATCCCGCAATAACGAATTGAGTTCGTATAGGCATTTTGGACGCAGCTATAGAAATAGCTTCTCTGGCTACAATTTCTGATACTCCACCCATTTCATAAAGTATTCGACCCGGTTTAACGACGGATACCCAATATTCGGGAGATCCTTTCCCCGAACCCATACGTGTTTCGGTAGGCCTTACTGTAACAGGTTTGTCTGGAAATATACGTACCCATATTTTTCCACCACGACGCGCATATCGTGCCATGGCTCGTCGCCCCGCTTCTATTTGTCTAGATGTGATCCAAGCGGGTTCAAGTGCCTGAAGGGCGTATCCGCCGAAACAAATTCGATTGCCTCGATAAGATATTCCCTTCATTCTTCCTCTATGTTGTTTACGAAATCTGGTTCTTTTGGGGTTATAGTTGATGGTTGTTTCTCAATGCCATCTCTACTGCAGAACTGGACATGAGAGTTTCTTCTCATCCAGCTCCTCGCGAATGAAACGATTAAATAATATTGTATATATTTTGAATTGAATGAATAATGAATCATGGAATTTTTTGAGATATAATCTGTCACGTACACGTAGGAATAAAATAAAATGAGAAATTCCATTTTATAATTAATGAATCTTCATTTATTTTTACCTTTATTTTATTTATTTTTATTGAATTGCCCAAAACTTAGCAATCCAGTAAGGCTTTCGCGGGCGAATATTTGCTCTTTCAACATCCCTTTCATTCGTAGGGGCGTTCCATGACCTATCAGAATAAATGAATTGGTTCTTGGCTCGTTCCGCCATCCCACCCAATGAATCATTAGGATTCGTTTTCAAGGGAATCTTCCTCAGTCACAGGTTCTGTCGTTCCCATCGCTTCTCGATTAATGACTAGGCCCGAACTCTGCAATGGAGCTCCTAATAAAATTTGTTCCTGAATCAATCTTCTCAGTCTTTATTGACTCGGCGCTCTTTATTCTTTTTTATTTTTCGTATAAATTGTATTCATATTCATCGAATCTAATTATTAATTATGGACGAATACATTAATGCTTTATTACATTGCCTTTTATAAGATAGTTCATAGACCATACATATTGGAATCATATATCATTGCTATTCTTTTTCTTTCTTTCTCTCACCCCTCCATTTATCCATATCCCTTTGTTTTTGCTTCACAACCTTATAGATTGATTTTTCTTTTATGTAAAAAAAAATGCTTCAGTTGCTACAACAATATGATCAATACATCATATAGCGACTGGTTCCTTGGATCCAGATAATACGAAGCAATGAGCTGGTTATTAGTTATATAGTTATTAGTTCATACTAGGGGATGGCCCTTTGTTTTTTAATCCTAACCTAACTCTAAATAAAAAACCAACGAGTCACACACTAAGCATAGCAATTATATGGAGATGGAGTCAATCGAATTGTTATTCAACCCTATAGAATTAAGAATTCGAAAAAATTCTCATTTTTTTGATTGAACGGAAAAAAATGAACGAGTTTGTGATTTTTTATTCAATTGCCGGATGGATGGAACAGAAAGACAACGAAAGGCCCATTATTCCTCGTCTGCAAATATCCAAATTTTGATTCCTAATGCCCCATAGATAGTTCGAACTGTATAGGAACAATAATCAATTTTGGCTCGAATGGTTTGTAGGGGAACCCTACCTTCTCTGATCCATTCGACACGTGCTATTTCCTTTCCGTCGATACGCCCTGCAATTTGTACTTGAATTCCCTTTGTATCTGCTTTTTCAGTTAATTCAATAGCTTT